AATACGGAATTCTTTCTTGAATCGACAAAAAAAATTATTGATAAATACATTTACAATAATGAAAGAAAACAAGAAAGAATTAATAAAAAAAAGAAAAATTCAATTCCGTTTATTTCGACTATAAAAAAGCCACTTGATAATATTAATACTATTAAAACAACAAATTCACAGATTTTTTATGACTTATCCTACGTGTCACAAGCATATATATTTTACAAATTATCACAAATCCAAGTTAGGAACTCGTCTAAATTAAAATCTGTTTTTCAATATCAAAGAATCCCCTTTTTTCTTAAGCCTGAAATAAAGGATTTTTTTGAAACACAAGAAATGGTTCATTCGAAATTAGGAGATAATAAACTTCCGAGTTATGAAATAAATCAATGGAAAAACTGGTTAAGAGGACATTATAAATATGATTTATCTCAGATCAGATGGTCTAGATTAATAGCAAAAAAATGGCAAAATAAAGTTCATCAGCGTCGTATAGCTAAAAACGAAAATTTAAACAAACGGCATTCATATGAAAAAGACCAATTAATTGATTCCAAAAAACCAAAAAAATTTGGAGTATATTCATTATCTAATCAAAAAGATAATATTAAAAAATACTATAAATATAATCTTTTATCATATAAATTTCTTAATTATGAAAAATGCTTTTTTTATAGATCTCTGTTTCAAGTAAATAAAAATAGATATTTTTCTTATAACGTGCCTAAAGAAACCTTTTTTGATATGCCGGGTAATATCCTTATTACTAATTATCTAGGAAAGATTGATATTCTATATATGGACAAAAAGATCGATAGAAAATATTTTAATTGGAAAATTCTCAATTTTTATCTGAGACAAAAACTCGATATTGAGGCCTGGATCATGATTGATACCAATAGGAATCAAAATACTAAAATTGGTATTAATAATTCTTACAAAATTTCTAAAAAAGATCTTTCTTCTCTTATGAATCCAGAAATAACTCCATCAAACTCAATCAAAAGATTTTTTAATTGGATGGGAATGAATGAAAAAATGCTAAACTGTCCCGTATCGAATCTGGAACTTTGGTTCTTCCCAGAATTTATGTTACTTTATAATGCATATAAAACTAAACCTTGGGTTATACCAATCAAATTACTTCTATTAAATTTGAATAAAAATGAAAATAGTAGTGAAAATAAAAAGATCAATGAAAAGAAAAAAGGAAGTTTTTTGATAGCATTGAATAAAAAGCATCAAAATAAGGAAGAAAAAGAACCCACAAGCAGAGGAGATCTTGGGTCCGGTCTCTCACAAAAAAAAGATATTGAAGAAAATTATGCAAGATCAGACATGAAAAAGGGGAAAAAGAAAAAACAATACAAAAGCAACACAGAAGCAGAACTAGATTTATTCCTCAAACGGTATTTGCTTTTTCAATTGAGATGGAACGATACTTTGAATCAAAGAATGATCAATAATATCAAGGTATATTGTCTCCTGCTTAGACTGATAGATCCAAGAAAAATTACTATATCCTCGATTCAAAAGAGAGAACTTAGTTTGGATATAATGATGATTCAGAATAATTTAGCTCTTACAGAATTGCTGAAAAAAGGAATATTGATTATAGAACCCATTCGTCTGCCTGGAAAAAAAGATGGACAACTTATTATGTATCAAACCATAGGCATTTCGTTGGTTCATAAGAGTAAGCAGCAAACAAATAAAAAATACCAAGAGCAAAGATATGTTTCTAAAAATAATTTTGATGAAACTATTTCACCACATCAAAGAATAACTCGAAATAGAGACAAAAATTTGTTTGATTTGCTTGTTCCTGAAAATATTTTATCGGCTAGGCGCCGTAGAAAGTTGAGAATTTTAATTTGTTTCAATTCAAAAAATCGAAATGACATAAATAGAAATTTCATATTTTGGAACGGAAAGAACGTAAAAAACAGCAGCCAAGTTTCACATGACAATAACCATCTTGATAGAGATAAAAAGCAATTAATGAAATTAAAGCTCTTTCTTTGGCCTAATTATCGATTAGAAGATTTAGCTTGTATGAATCGTTATTCGTTTAATAGTAATAATGGCAGTCGTTTCAGTATGTTAAGGATACAGATGTATCCACAATTAAAAATTTGTGAATAATACACCCTTTCTATATATCCTATACCCTAGAATAATTCTAATATAAGGTATATGAAAGTAAACAAATATACAGATCGCGTGTCTTGTCTCATATTTCATTCTAATATCCAATATGAAATGAATAACGTCTCAATTAGATCTCGAAATGAATCAACAGGACCTTCTTAATTTTAGGTCTAAATTATTCGACGCGAAAAAGTACTAATCCTTTTCTAAATCCAATTTGAAATCAGATTTATTTATTTGAATTCAGAAAATTAGGAGTTCATAAAGATATTCAAATTAGATTATTGTATATACCACATTTAAATTAATGGCATTATTATTACTGATCAGTAAAATCCATATATGTAAAAAGGGAAGGGGGCGTTTTTTTATGGTAAAAAATTCATTCATTTCGGTTAGTTCTCAAAAAGAAAAGGAAGAAAACCGAGGATCTGTTGAATTTCAAGTCTTCAGTTTCACCACTAAGATAAGGAGACTTACTTCACATTTGGAATTGCACAAAAAAGACTCTTCATCTCAGAGAGGTTTGAAAAAAATTTTGGGAAAACGTCAACGACTGCTGGCTTATTTGTCAAAAAAAAATAGAGAACGATATAAAGAATTAATTGGTGGGTTGGATATTCGAGAGAGAAAAACTCGTTAATTTGAAGCGTGATATCATTTGAACTTAGTCGTTTAAATTTTGATGAACTTCTTTTTACTTTCAGAAATGCATGGAAGAATGACTCGAAAAAAAAACTTATGATTGCACCAACTACAAGAAAAGACCTCATGATAGTCAATATGGGCCCTCACCACCCATCAATGCATGGTGTTCTTCGACTGATCGTTACTCTGGATGGCGAAGATGTTATTGACTGTGAACCGATATTGGGTTATTTACATAGAGGAATGGAGAAAATTGCAGAAAATCGAACAATTATACAATATTTACCTTATGTAACGCGTTGGGATTATTTAGCTACTATGTTCACAGAAGCAATAACTGTAAATGGACCCGAACGGCTAGGAAACATTCAAGTACCTAAAAGGGCTAGTTATATCAGAGTTATTATGTTGGAGTTGAGTCGTATCGCTTCTCATTTGTTATGGCTTGGCCCTTTTATGGCAGATATTGGGGCACAGACCCCTTTCTTCTATATTTTGCGAGAACGAGAATTGATATATGACCTATTCGAAGCTGCTACCGGTATGCGCATGATGCATAATTATTTTCGTATCGGAGGAGTCGCTGCTGATCTACCTCATGGATGGATAGATAAATGCTTGGATTTTTGCGATTATTTTTTAACCGGGGTTGATGAATATCAAAAGCTTATTACACGGAATCCTATTTTTTTAGAACGAGTTGAAGGCGTAGGCATTATTGGCTCAGAAGAAGCACTAAATTGGGGTTTATCAGGGCCAATGCTACGAGCTTCTGGAATAAAATGGGATCTTCGTAAAGTTGATCGTTATGAGTGTTACGACGAATTGGATTGGGAGATTCAATGGCAAAAGGAAGGGGATTCATTAGCTCGGTATTTAGTACGAATCAGTGAAATGACAGAATCCATAAAAATTATCCAACAGGCTCTCGAAGGAATTCCAGGGGGACCCTATGAGAATTTAGAAATCCGACGTTTTAATAGAATAAAAGACACTGAGTGGAATGATTTTGAATATCGATTTATTAGTAAAAAACCTTCTCCAAGTTTTGAATTGTCCAAGCAAGAACTTTATGTAAGAGTTGAAGCACCAAAAGGAGAATTGGGAATTTTTCTGATAGGCGATCAGAGTGTTTTTCCTTGGAGATGGAAAATTCGACCGCCGGGTTTTATCAACTTGCAAATTCTTCCGCAGTTAGTTAAAAGAATGAAATTGGCTGATATTATGACGATACTAGGTAGCATAGATATTATTATGGGAGAAGTTGATCGTTGAAATGATAATTCATACAACAGAAATGCAAACTATCAATTCTTTTTCCAGATTGGAATTCTTAAAAGAAGTCTATAGCATCATATGGATGCTTGTCCCTATTTTAACTCTTGTATTAGGAATCACACTAGGTGTATTAGTAATTGTTTGGTTAGAAAGAGAAATATCTGCAGGGATACAACAACGTATTGGACCCGAATACGCTGGGCCTTTGGGAATTCTTCAAGCTCTAGCAGATGGTACAAAACTGCTTTTCAAAGAGAATCTTCTTCCATCTAGAGGAGATACTCGTTTATTCAGTATCGGGCCATCCATAGCAGTCATATCCATTTTACTAAGTTATTCGGTAATTCCTTTTAGCTATCACTTTATTCTAGCCGATCTTAGTATTGGTGTTTTTTTATGGATCGCCATTTCTAGTCTTGCTCCCGTTGGACTTCTTATCTCGGGATATGCATCAAATAATAAATATTCCTTTTTAGGTGGATTAAGGGCTGCTGCTCAATCAATTAGTTATGAAATACCATTAACTCTCTGTGTATTATCAATATCTCTACGTGCGACTCGGTGAGACAGAAAATTTCCCCTATTTCTTTCTAGCAAGAAAATGAAATAAGTTAAACTTTTTTTATTCATCGTTGGAATTGATGAATTAAACCAGATAGTTATATGAGTGAAATAAAACGGCTTATAAATTTGCTGTTAAAGGAATTCAATCTCATTTCCTATGTACAAGAATTAAGTCAAAGGAAATATAAGCACTTGAGACTGTTTATCCCAACATCAGTTGACAAGATTGGTTCATTAGTCATCATGGCTTGAAGCCGTTTCAAACGATCAATCATATGGGGTTTTTACTATCTATTACCATAGATGTATTACCCTAATGCGAGATTCAAATCAAAAAAATGAGTGGATGGTTAGTAAGACCAAGATACACAAAGGATTAGTAATGGAGATTCTGTAAATTATTCAAAAGGATATTTCTTTATAGAATAATAATTTTAATTGGGGCTTTAAGTTGGTAGAAATGATTTAAGAAGTACTCCCCACGATTTCGATCCAGAGTATGTTCCTATCCACCGATTAAGTAAATAACTATCAAGAACGAAGAAATCTTTTACTTTGGGTAATGCCCTTTTTTTTTTCTGAGAAAGTAGAATAGGAACGAAAAAAATCTAAAGACTAGAATTCTAATTGCAAAAGGATCTCTTTTTTTTATTCAGAATTATTTATATTTTATTGATTTTTATTTCGAGAAAAAAATTCTTGTTATGTAATGTCTAATTATTTTTCGTAATTTAAAATAATAAAATGATTAGGTTGAAATATCTATGCGATATTCCTCTAAAAAGTATTTCTTTATTCAAAGATAAAGTTATTAATCAACAAAGAAAAATGAAAATTCTTAAAAGATCAGATCAATTCAGAAGCACTTTTTATTATAAATTTAGTTATTATAAATTTAGCAGACAGAATTCCATTGGTCTAATTCTAAGCCTTAGGATAATAGTTTGACTCTCTATCGAGCCTACAAACACATCAAAATTAAATAATGTTGAAAGATCCTTCGATTTATTTGTGACCTATGAGGAGCCGTATGAGGTGAAAATCTCATGTACGGTTCTGTAATAGCGATGGCAACAGTGATGTTATCGTCGACTATGATTATCTAACAGTTTAAGTACAGTTGATATAGTTGAAGCGCAGTCAAAATATGGTTTTTGGGGATGGAATTTGTGGCGTCAACCTATAGGGTTTATCGTTTTTCTAATTTCTTCTCTAGCCGAGTGTGAGAGATTACCTTTTGATTTACCAGAAGCCGAAGAAGAATTAGTAGCAGGTTATCAAACCGAATATTCAGGTATAAAATTTGGTTTATTTTACGTTGCTTCGTATCTAAATCTACTAGTTTCTTCATTATTTGTAACAGTTCTTTACTTGGGGGGTTGGGATCTTTCTATTCCATACATATTCGTTCCTGAGTTTTTTGACATAAATAAAAGAAGTAAAATTTTTGCAACAATAATCGGTATTTTTATTACATTAATTAAAACTTATTTGTTCGTGTTCATTGCTATTGCAACAAGATGGACTTTACCAAGACTGAGAATGGACCAACTATTAAATCTTGGCTGGAAATTTCTTTTACCTATATCTCTAGGTAATCTATTATTAACAACTTCGTCCCAACTTCTTTCACTGTAAAGGAATAGTATATTTTCACAACTTGTCTCAAACAAGAGAAAGAAACAAGTCAAATTATTTATCGATATTCAGATATGTTCCCTATGCTAACTCAGGTCTTGAATTCTGGTCAACAAACAGTACGAGCTGCCAGGTACATCGGTCAAGGTTTCATGATTACTTTGTCCCATGCGAATCGTTTACCTGTAACTATTCAATACCCCTACGAAAAATTGCTCACATCGGAACGTTTCCGAGGCCGAATCCACTTTGAATTTGATAAATGCATTGCCTGTGAAGTATGTGTTCGTGTATGTCCTATAGATCTACCTGTTGTTGATTGGAAATTGGAAACGAATATTAGAAAGAAACAATTACTTAATTACAGTATTGATTTTGGAATCTGTATATTTTGTGGTAATTGTGTTGAGTATTGTCCAACAAATTGTTTATCAATGACTGAAGAATATGAACTTTCTACTTATGATCGTCACGAATTGAATTATAATCAAATTGCTTTAGGTCGGTTACCAATGTCAATAATTGACGATTACACAATTCGAACAATTTCTTCGAATTCACCTCAAATAAAAAATGTATAAAACCCTTGATTCAAAAAACATTTACAAATTCCAAATAGCTTTTTTGGATCTAAAAAAGGAAGGGGGTTTTTTTTTGGTGAATAAAAAAAAATGGTTGGTTGGGGAAAATTGCAGCTTCATTTTGATTGAAAATTGATTTATATTCGAATAATAATTTCAAAAAAAAATAGAAAGTTTCAACCTCTGCTTTCGATAGGCGAATAACTGTATCTACATCAATCCAAGCTACCCCCATTTAAGTTTCATTTAATTAAAAATTATCCTAAAAAATAGCATAACTTCTTTTTTTGTCCTGGTCAGGTCAACAAAGGCATGAAATATTTAGATTTTTTTCTATAAAATCAAATGGATTTACCTGGACCAATACATGATTTTCTTTTAGTCTTTCTGGGATCGGGTCTTATATTAGGAAGTCTGGCAGTAGTATTACTTCCGAATCCAATTTATTCGGCCTTTTCGTTGGGATTGGTTCTTTTTTGTATATCTTTATTCTATATTCTATCTAACTCGTATTTTGTAGCTGCTGCGCAGCTACTTATTTATGTCGGAGCTATAAATGTTTTAATCATTTTTGCTGTGATGTTCATGAATGGTTCAGAATATTACAAAGATTTTCAGCTTTGGACTATTGGGGATGGAATTACTGCAACGGTTTGTACAAGTCTTTTTATTTCACTAATTACTACTATTCCAGATACATCCTGGTATGGGATCGTTTGGACTACAAAATCAAATCAGATTCTAGAGCAAGATTTGATAAGTAATAGTCAACAAATTGGAATTCATTTATCAACAGATTTTTTTCTTCCATTTGAACTGATTTCAATAATTCTTTTAGTCGCTTTAATAGGTGCAATTGCTATAGCTCGTCAATAAAAAATTTTTTAAATGAGTAATTCAAATAGAATCAACGGAAAATGAATGTTATAATCCTTTTATTTTATTTGAATTTTTGTCTAAAAAATAGAATAGAAAGCCTTTAGTTTCTTATCTATCTATTACCAATCTATTCCCTTGTTTTGTTCCATATTTGTTAGAATCGAATCGAGTGAATTATTGTTCAGATTGAAATGAATCAAGATTGATAAGGAGTTCGAAAATGATGCTCGAACATATACTTGTTTTAAGTGCCTATTTATTTTCTATTGGTATCTATGGATTGATCACAAGTCGAAATATGGTTAGAGCCCTTATGTGCCTTGAACTTATATTAAATTCAGTGAATATCAATTTTGTAACATTTTCTGATATTTTTGATAATCGTCAATTAAGAGGAGACATTTTTTCAATTTTTGTTATAGCTATTGCAGCGGCTGAAGCAGCTATTGGACCAGCTATTGTTTCATCAATTTATCGTAACAGAAAATCAACTCGTATTAACCAATCCAATTTATTGAATAAATAGCATTTATTATATAAATATATAAATAAAAATTTGAATATTCATAAATTAATTCAAATCCGCAGGTTGGATACGGGTAAGATATGATCGTGGTTACAAAAACATAAGAAATCAAAGTATTTTGGCCCTCGCCCATAATCCAATTGGGAAATAGATTGATTCTGATCACTCATTGATTCGTCTGGTATCTAAATATCGGATTCATTTATAAGTTAGTTTACTAGACCGAAAATTTCTGACGTTCAAAAATGTATAGATCCAATGTCACATTCAGTAAAGATTTATGATACATGTATAGGATGTACTCAATGTGTCCGAGCGTGTCCCACCGATGTATTAGAAATGATACCCTGGGACGGATGTAAAGCTAAGCAAATAGCTTCTGCTCCAAGGACAGAGGACTGTGTTGGTTGTAAGAGATGTGAATCTGCCTGTCCAACGGATTTTTTGAGTGTTCGAGTTTATTTATGGCATGAAACAACTCGCAGTATGGGTCTAGCTTATTGATACCTTCCATAAAATTATACTTGAATCCATTTTATTTTTTTTACCGACAAAAAAATCCATGCTCTAAATATTTAGAGCACGGATTTTTCTGGCCCAAGAAGCGTATCTTGTCTTTACCACGAACCATTTTCCTTTCTTAACACTAATTGTAGTTTTGCCCATATTTTTAGGTTCCCTAATTTTCTTTCTTCCGCATAGAGGCAATAGAGTAATCCGTTGGTATACTATATGTATTTGTATCTTAGAACTTCTTCTGACGACTTATGCATTCTGCTATCATTTTCAATCGGATGATCCATTAATACAACTAGTGGAGGATTATAAATGGATCAATTTTTTTGATTTCCATTGGAGATTAGGAATAGATGGAATCTCTATAGGACCCATTTTACTGACGGGATTCATAACTACTTTAGCTACTTTAGCGGCTTGGCCAGTTACTCGGGATTCTCGATTATTTAATTTCCTGATGTTAGCAATGTACAGCGGGCAAATAGGATTATTTTCTTCTAGGGACCTTTTACTTTTTTTCCTCATGTGGGAGTTAGAATTAATTCCCGTTTATCTACTTGTAGCTATGTGGGGAGGAAAAAAACGTCTGTACTCAGCTACAAAATTTATTTTGTACACAGCGGGAGGTTCCATTTTTCTGTTAATGGGAGTTCTGGGTATCGGTTTATATGGTTCTACTGAACCAATATTAAATTTTGAAATATTAGCCAATCAGTCCTATCCTGTGGGCTTGGAAATAATATTTTATATTGGATTTTTTATTGCTTTTGCTGTCAAATTGCCAATCATACCCCTACATACATGGTTACCAGATACCCATGGAGAAGCGCATTATAGTACTTGTATGCTTCTAGCTGGAATCTTATTAAAAATGGGAGCGTATGGATTAGTTCGGATCAATATGGAATTATTCCCCCATGCTCATTCTATATTTTCTCCTTGGTTGATGATAGTAGGCGCAATGCAAATAATCTATGCAGCTTCAACATCTCTCGGTCAACGTAATTTAAAAAAAAGAATAGCCTATTCCTCTGTATCTCATATGGGTTTCATAATTATAGGAATAGGTTCTATCACCGATATGGGGCTCAATGGAGCCCTTTTACAAATAATCTCTCATGGATTTATTGGTGCTGCACTTTTTTTCTTGGCCGGGACGACGTATGATAGAATACATCTTGTTTATCTTGACGAAATGGGTGGAATAGCTATCCCAATGCCAAAAATATTCACGCTGTTCAGTAGCTTTTCGTTGGCCTCCCTTGCATTACCAGGTATGAGTGGTTTTGTTGCCGAATTAATAGTCTTTTTTGGACTAATTACTAGTCAAAAATATCTTTTAATAACAAAACTCCTAATTAGTTTTGTAATGGCAATTGGAATGATATTAACTCCTATTTATTTATTATCTATGTTACGTCAGATGTTCTATGGATACAAGATATTTAATGTTCGAAACTCTTATTTTTTTGATTCTGGACCACGAGAGTTATTTCTTTCGATCTCCATTTTTTTACCCGTACTAGCTATTGGTATGTACCCAGATTTCGTTCTTTCACTATCAGTTGAAAAAGTTGAAGTTATTCTATCTAATTCTTTTTATAGATAGTTTTTTTGTAAAAAAAAATGATAATTTTGAAAAATGTTCATTTACAATGACAAAAAGAAGGCTTTTTCTTCTTATCTTAAGTAAAAAAAATGAATGTGAACTGGATAGAACCCCGCGAATCACTACAATATTTGATTCAGGGGGTTCTATCCAGTTCACACAAAGTTTTTTTATCTGATATGCGCTGTACACTTTTAGATTCCTATTCGAAAGAACCCCCTTTTTTAATTTAATTAGATGTTAATGTAAATGAACCATAACTATGTAGTCCTATTCCTAATAGATTGACTCCAAAATAGCATATCCAAATTATAAGAAATCCAATAGACGCCACAATTGCTGAATTTGTAGCGTTCCTTTTTTTATTGGTTCGAGTATGTAAATAAATCGCGAATATGATCCAAGTAATAAAAGCCCAAGTTTCTTTTGGATCCCAACTCCAATAGGATCCCCATGCTTCATTAGCCCATACTGCTCCAGAAAGAATTCCTATGGTTAAAAAGATAAATCCTAGACTAATAATCCGATAACTCCAATAATCCAATTGTTGAATCAATTGCGACCTGTAATAATTCCTTGGAGAAAAAAAAGAAATATTTTGTAAAACATTACTTTGTTCATTCATGTATTCGATTTCACCAAAGAAAAATGATTCATTTAAATTTAATAAATGATTACTCGTAGAAAAAAATTTTCTGTTTTTTCTAACTCTAATGACTAGAAGTGATACTGATAATAATGATCCACATAAAAGGGCCGCATAGCCCAATATCATCATACTTACGTGCATTATTAGCCACTCGGATTGAAGGGCGGGTACTAATATTGTAGATTGGTGTATTTCAGTTAAAAGACCTGAAGTAGCAAAGCCCTGGGTAAAAATAGTACTTGGGCCGATTATTATGCTTAGAATATTTTGATTCTTTTTAAAATACGTAACTATATGAGTAAGGGAAAAACTCCATGAAAGGAAAATTAAGGATTCATATAAATCACTTAGTGGAAAATGTCCTGAATAAATCCAACGAGTAATTAATAATCCTGTTATACAGAAAAAAGAAATTATCATGCCCTTTTCGGATGAATCATATAGTTTTACAATTTCATCAGCAAAAAAGGTTATCAAATGAATTGTCATTAGAATAGAAACGATTGAAAAAGAAATATGAATTAATATATGCTCTAAGGTTGAAAATATCATAAAAACAAGGACTCCCTTAATTATAAAATTGAAATTTGGAATTGAATTCATCAATTCATTTTCATTATTTTCATTATAGGATCTATTTACTTTTTTTAGGAGATGACATGCCGCCACTCGGACTCGAACCGAGATGCTATAGCACTGCTTCCTAAGAGCAGCGTGTCTACCAATTTCACCATAGCGGCTTGTCTTGAACTCATAATAGTCTATGAATAAACAATCGTCTAGATTTAAGAATTTAATTGGGTTAAATATTTTTTTGGAAAGATCAAATTTGATGAATAAAAATTCGTTAAAATAGGTATTTGAAGGTTCATTAGTTGCATTTTAGTTTTAGTTTAGGGTCTTCCTTTTCTTTTATTGTGTATTTTATACTCTCCTCGGACTTGAACTCTTGTAAAACTAAATGGGCCTACTATGATATGAATTAAGGGTCATAAACCCCAAAAAACATTTTTGTTTTTTGAATTCAGTAAGGTAGAAGAATGCTTATTCTACATAGTCTAAGGGCGGAACGATTTCCATTCCCTAATTGATTAAACTCAAAAGAGAATGGAAATCGGGAATTGAGGTTTCGAAATGAAATGAGTCAATTTTAAAATTTAAATGCGGCCAATTTATATTATTCCAACGTGTTATGTTTTATTATTTATTTTATTTGTTTGTCGCACAAAAAAACTTTTGGAATTCCCAGTAGAAAGAGATTTCCCTAAGGAAAACGCCTTTAACGCTGCCCAATCTCCCTTCCTTTTCCAAAAATTTTTACGAATACGCTTTTTTGATGCAGAAGTACGTTTTTTTGGAACTGCCATTTAAATAAAAATTAAGAGATTACTCATTGGTATAGCTGGATGTGAAAGACATCTATTTAAAAAAAAATATGCACTTTTCTAATTCATTATGTATTTATTT